AATGGGTCAGGTCCACTTACTTTTTCTTTTTTTTTTTGTTGATTTCTTATCTTGATTTGACGATGAATTTTTGGAATAATAAAAAAGTGGGAATATTTATTAATTCATAATTGGGATTGGGGAGATAGAATATCTATGTCCCCGAACCAATAATCTTGAAGAATGAACCGTGATAGAGCTTGTAGTGACATAGTCATCCTCTCAAATAGTGGGATGACTTATCATTATAATGAACAAATGCTCAACTTTTTAATGATACTACTATAGTATATCTTATAACTTATTATATTTAAATAATTGACTCATTTTTTTAGAATAATAACTTATTATGTTATGCAGATGTTTACTTTTTTTATTACAAATATCAACAATATTCCTATTCTCTACTACAAAACTACAAAATAAAGACTCAGACTGGAGTTTTGTGGAAAAAGCCCCTTATCGGATTTGAACCGATGACTTACGCCTTACCATGGCGTTACTCTACCGCTGAGTTAAAGGGGCCCTTTTGAATCAATTCCTGAGTGAGACACTAGCCACTATGAATTTACTGCATGTACCTATGTATATAATATATGGAGAGATATATATGTATATGTTTCCATAGTGTTTCATTCAGAAACAATAATTTTTTTTAGGAAGTCCGGGATAAAACCTAATTACTTTGCTTTATTTTTTATTAACCCTCATCGGAACGAGATTCAATTGATTGATACAAAATTCGACTATAGACCCAAGATATTTTCTATTTTATCGAATCATGTGATGAATAGATTGAACTCATACCCGGAACCAAACTATATAGAAACTTTCTAGCGTTTCTTAATTTCCTGTCTTAGTCTGAGATCGAGATAGGCATATGTTATCTTAACAATGCCTGACTCGATGAGTGAAAGTTGAATTGAAAAATGAAGTTTAATCTTTTTTTTTTTTTGCCGGACAAATCACTCCCTGAAGGGATCCTATACTTCATTAATTCTATATAATTATAGGGAATGGTTTGTGAACCCTGAGTGAAAAATAAAAAAAAAAAATTATAGGAATCCTGAAAGGTGGAAAGCTTCCTTGGGCTTATTCACACCATTACATTATATTGACAATTACAAAAAACTGTTCATACTATGAGCATAGTATGGTGGCGATCGGGCAGGTATGCCCCCATCGTCTAGTGGTCAGGACGTCTCTCTTTCAAGGAGATTGCGGGGATTCAAATTCCCCTGGGGGTAGGGTACTACAAAAGGGAGTTGCTCATGGATTATCAATAAGTCTAGAATTGATTCTTCCTGGGTCGATGCCCGAGTGGTTAATGGGGACGGACTGTAAATTCGTTGGCAATATGTCTACGCTGGTTCAAATCCAGCTCGGCCCAAAAATTTGCCGATCCATCATGAGATGATATACAATTTTTTCTACAGAAATGTCCGATACGGAGGAATAAAGAAAAGAATCCATTTCATTTTTCTATCCCCTATTTAATTTAGTTTTAAAGGTTCCCACATATTATGATTCTGATCTTTTTTATGATCTAGATTCATATTATGATCTGTAAAAAAAAAATAGCTTTTTTCAATTGATTTGATACGATTTTACAATAGAATTACTAGCAATCTGTGTCGTTCGCGCTAAAGTCCATATTCGTGTGGATAGGAATATATCACTCGTTGCTCTGTTACAATACGACGATTCTAGCTAGAATTGAACTAATTTTGAATGAAATTTTTGAAAATATGTATGTTGTACACCTCATTTTTCTGGGATTGTAGTTCAATTGGTCAGAGCACCGCCCTGTCAAGGCGGAAGCTGCGGGTTCGAGCCCCGTCAGTCCCGACCTAGAATCTGGTGAATCCATCAATTCATCTCTCTATTTTCTGTGAAGGGGGGGACACGAAGCAGAATCTAATTTCCAGTCTGGGATTCTTATTTCTTTTTTCTTTCCTTTATCGTTTTACATTTCTTATTGAACAAATACAATATGGCAATTTTAATTAATTTAAATTTAATTAGTACCGATTGATGAGGGAGAGACATATGTAGATTGGTACAATTGTTGGTAGCACTATAATGCAGGATTCCAAGAGATGGTGTTCTTGTCTGGATTTTTCGCTTGCTCCCGATCCATGGAATAGAATACCCATTTGTTTTCCTGGAGCACATACACAAATTGGGATTTTTTTATTATATTGTAGATAGAAAATGAACTTAACCTTAGTTACCCCGTCGGAATACTTTTAATCTAAAAAGTACCTCCCTTTCTAGCTCCGAGTTTGTATAACCCCAATTCCCAATTGGAAAAATCTATCTATTTCAGTCAAATTAAATTGCACACCGAATTTTGGATATTCTATGTGTGTCCTAGTATCAATCCAAGGCAAAAAGATATTAAAAAAAGAAAGATCAAACAAAGATCTATCACTCTAAGTCTTAGCTTAGTAAAAGAATGAATAATCTCTTTTTATTCCTATTTCTTTGAATGGTCCTATCGAAGAAAGCTTCAAATATGGAATAGTAATTTTGTCGAAATAGTAATATTTCTTAGACTGGGACCGATCTTTATCAAACCTCTTTGTCTTCTAAGGAAATTAGATTATAAAAAACTGAGTTTCAAACTTAATTGCTTTGCTTCTTTTTTTTTCTTTTATTTCACTTCTACTATATGGATTGGTTTGTGACCAATCGAAGCGTAAGATGGGTCAGATGATACCTCATTATTTGATTTTATTTCTATAAAGAAAATGGGAGGGTATAGAAAAGAAACAAAGAATGAAAAATTCAACAGGATTCTTGATTGGATCAGGAATTCCATTCCGTATGTATAAAAGATCTTCATATGTTATACTATTAAATTCTCGACGATAAATAGATTTGATAGCTCAGATATTGTTATTCATAATATTAATCCGATTTAATATCATCGGTTTAATATCATCGGGATGAATTGCATCCCCTGGAATTTACAGGAGAAAGACTTAGAATCTCTATGGGATTAGATCCCGAGTTATTGTGAAGTAAAAAAAAAAAAAACGATAAAATTATGGAAGTAAATATTCTCGCATTTATTGCTACTGCATTGTTCATTCTAATTCCTACTGCTTTTTTACTTATTATTTATGTAAAAACGGTCAGTCAAAATGATTAAAATTAAAATAAAGCTTGACTTGTCAGTTCTTATAATTAATTAATTAATGGAATAAATGAAAGGAGATTTAAATCCCACGTCTTGATTGAGATGAATGGATTAGAATCAACAGTATAGGAGATCTGATAGTATGGTAGAAAGGTTCCGATATTTCTTTCTACCATACTATCTATCGTATCATTATATAAAGTTAGACTGTAAAAAAAATATAGGCTTTTTTATTATAGATCCATCTAAAATATGTATATTCATCCAGGTACACATAAATCACATATGTGTAATGTACATATTAAGTACACATAAATGGAAGGAGCCCCTCAATTTTAGTCTAATTCTTTGCTACATCCATTTGATTTGTCGTGATTCCATCAATCCGATAATCGAATGTCCACTTTTACTCTTCGGAATAATTTTTTTTTTTCGAAAAATTTCATGTATATCCCTTTTACTTTGAAAATACGAACATGGGAATCATTGAAATTTTTGTTTAATTGAAAGGTTATTCTTCATATATTACTCTACTTTTACTGGTACTGAATTCCTGTAGAATTTGGAAATGGGAGTCTTTTTTATTAAAATTAAAAACGCCTTGCAGAATGATCTCTGAAACTATTGATACAGTTTGATTACTCAATTCAATTTTTAGTGACTCTAGAGTCCACTTCTTCCCCATACTACGAGTGAAAGGGAAAATGTAAAGACTACCATTAAAGCAGCCCAAGCAAGACTTACTATATCCATGTGAATTATGTCCCCTATCTCTATGAATATGAAGAAATTCTTCTATTAGTGATTATTGATCACTAATAATAATGGAATCAATGGCGCAGAGTCAAAAAGGGATTCTGACCGAAGGAAGACAATTGATAAACCAATCCAATAAATCCACCCATACCAAGTTTTTATATGATTTCCGGTGAATTTGGGAAGCCTTAAGCTCAAGCAAGAGCACAGTTACTCTTTGGAATTATAAAACTGAAAGGAATGTTCGTAATGGAACACGTAGGAATAGTAAGCCCTATTGTTTTTTTTTGATCTTCATAAGCGAAAGACATAAAAAAGACAATCAAGATAGATCAAAATATCTCAGATTTTTCTATCCCTTCTTTGCTCTAATCCTTACTTACTTTTCCCGATTGTTGCACAGAGACAGTCGGGAGATCACCCATTACATTCTACCTTTCCCTGGGGGTTACCGAAACTAAAAGTAAAAAAAAAAACTTTGATTTGATTCTACGAAAAGCCAATTATCCAATCCAATATTGAGTGAATGTCTGAGCATTCAGAGACTTTTGTGAGTCTGTATACAAAGTATCTTATGCCCTTTACACCACTACTAATTTAATTTGTTTGATTCCCCGTTTGACTATCTAACTCAAGACTCGGTCAGTAGACGCTACACTAGTAATGAAAGTCTTGATAGACTAGCCCTTCTATTATACTAAAACCCTTCCTTGAACCCTAGTCGTAAGGATTAACATTTTTTATAGATATAGAACCTCCCTATTTTGAGCACGTATCGGCCATTCTAGCCCTTTTCCCTTGCTTTTGATGGGCAAGAATTTGTCGATTTTTATACTACCAACAAAAGGATTTCTAGTTTTTATTGATCAGGCGACACCCGGATTTGAACTGGGGAAAAAGGGATTTGCAGTCCCCCGCCTTACCACTCGGCCATGCCGCCAAAACGGAAAAAAAAAAAATAGATAGAACTATTCCATTTTTTGATTGGATTTGCATCTTGAATCCCGTTTTTCTTATCCCCTTTCTATTCTAATAAACCTAAAAGAAACCTCGCCCTTTTATTGGAACCGGTGGCTTCCTTTGAATTAATTGTAGAGTATCTCAAATTTCCAACTACACAACGCCAACCCTCCCTTTGCTTTCTATTGAAAGAGAGAATGTGGCTTTTCAGTTACAGAATCAAAAATGAAATGGAAATAGGAACCATTAACTATTGACTGTGCCTTCAGTTCTTGGATCTCAAATTGCGTTTGTTTCCTTAATGTTATAAGAAAAGTGAGTATTAAGAAAATTCAATTGATATGCAACTAATTAGTGTCAATTTCAACTATTTTCAAATAAAAAACTTTTCAATTACAATTATAACAACAATTATGTGTATATGTAAACCCCAGAACATCAATTTTTACACAGATATACCTAACACGCTCTCTTATTTATATATGTATATAAGCGAAATAAGGGGAATTAAGGAAGGGAAAAGGGAATTACCATGCTTCAATTTTTCATTGAATCTGTTGAATATCAAAAATCATTTAGGATATAGCACGTTTCATGTCATGTTGTCCCAAGTAGAACTTAGATAGGCGATATGCGCATAATCAGACCTGTGTGTTATTAATAAATACAACCCCTCTTGCGCACTACATTAGTATTCCTCGAATTTGACTAACATAACAAATGGGTCACAATGTCTCTCCTCTCTGCGAATCTTTTCTGTCTTTATCGCATTTATAGGGAAGAGATTAAAAATTCGGAGTCCCTTTACTTTTTTGGTATTCAATCAGAGTGTATTATTAGAATAATAGGTGAATTTTTGATCACTTTTTATATTGTATACAAGACTCCATAACATAAACCTAAGCGGCAGAATTTTTTTTTTTTTTTTTTTTCAGGAATTTTTTATCAAGTCATTTCCATTTGTATTTGTTAGAAATTCGAATTTAAATTTTAAGTAGAAAATTTTTTTGATTTCTCTGCTCATATCATACCATATTTCATACATTACATATATGAAGTTGGGTAAAATTTCATGCGATTCCGTAAACAGAATCTATATTCCATCATTGCTAGATAAATCCATATGGTTCATGGAAGAATGAGCCAATGCATGGGATTTTTTCGATAAATGGGAAACTAAAATAAAGATGCTTCAAGATGTAAATGAGGGAATGTCTACAATACCTGGGTTTAGTCAGATACAATTTGAAGGATTTTGTAGATTCATTGATCAGGGCTTGACGGAAGAACTTTATAAGTTTCCAAAAATTGAAGATACAGATCAAGAAATTGAATTTCAATTATTTGTGGAAACATATCAATTGGTAGAACCTTTAATAAAAGAAAGAGATGCTGTGCGTGAATCGCTCACATATTGTTCTGAATTATATGTACCCGCGGGATTAATTTGGAAAACGGGTAGGGATATGCAAGAACAAACCATATTTATTGGAAACATTCCTCTAATGAATTCCCTGGGAACCTTTATAGTAAATGGAATATACAGAATAGTGATCAATCAAATATTGCAAAGTCCCGGTATTTATTACCGTTCAGAATTGGACCATAGGGGAATTCCGGTCTATACCGGTACCATAATATCAGATTGGGGAGGAAGATCAGAATTAGAGATTGATAGAAAAGCAAGGATATGGGCGCGTGTGAGCAGGAAACAAAAAATATCTATTCTAGTTCCATCATCAGCTATGGGTTCGAATCTAAGAGAAATTATAGATAATGTATGCTACCCTGAAATTTTCTTGTCTTTTCCGAATGATAAGGAAAAAGAAAAAATTGGGTCAAAAGAAAATGCCATTTTGGAGTTTTATCAACAATTTGCTTGTGTGGGGGGGGATCCGGTGTTTTCTGAGTCCTTATGTAAGGAATTACAAAAGAAATTTTTTCAACAAAGATGTGAATTAGGAAAGATTGGGCGACGAAATATGAATCGGAGACTTAATCTTGATATACCTCAGCACATTACATTTTTGTTACCGCGGGATGTATTGGCAGCTGCGGATCACTTGATCGGAATGAAATTTGGAATGGGTACACTTGATGATCTGAATCACTTGAAAAATAAACGTATTCGTTCTGTAGCGGATCTTTTACAAGATCAATTCGGATTGGCTATGATTCGTTTAGAAAATGCGGTTCGGGGAACTATAGGTGGAGCGATTAGGCAAAAATGGATACCGACTCCTCATAATTTGGTAACTTCAACTGCATTAACAACCACTTATGAATCCTTTTTCGGCCTACACCCCTTATCTCAAGTTATGGATCAAACAAATCCATTGACACAAATAGTTCATGGGCGAAAATCAAGTTATTTGGGTCCTGGGGGGTTGACAGGGAGAACTGCGAGTTTTCGGATACGCGATATCCATCCTAGTCACTATGGGCGTATTTGCCCAATTGACACATCTGAAGGAATCAATGTTGGACTCATTGGATCTTTAGCAATTCATGCGAGGATTGGTCATTGGGGGTCTTTAGAAAGACCATTTTATGAAATTTCTGAAAGCTCAAAGGGGGTACGGGTGGTTTATTTATCACCAAGCATAGATGAATACTACATGGTAACGGCCGGAAATTCTTTGGCATTAAATCATGGTATT